ACAACAAAACAATATCGGATTCTGAAATCAAGGAAAGATATTGAAAAATAGATTTTCGAAAAAAAATATACTTTTTTTATATGTATCGGAAAAGGGGAGCGATTTATTCCTATGGAGCGTCCATTAACAAGAAGATAAAATAAGAAATATCGACAAATTCTTGTCTTGTTGTGGTGTGGTCTAAGGAAATAAAAAAAAAAAACCGCTTTCTACAATTTAATATATATCGAATTTAAATATCAGAATAGCTGATATAGTCATGATTCAATGGGTCAGGTCCACTTACTTTTTATTTAACATTTTATGTTCGATTTGGTAGGAACAATGGGGAAGTAGGAATACTTTGATTTTGGTTTGGCGATTAAATTAAAAATTAATAAGTAGGGGTTGGATATTGGATATCTAGAATATTTATGTTATGTCCCAGGACAAAAAAATGGAATAAAATAATAAGATAAGATATGAAGAGGACTACTATGTCATTACAGGTTAGAATTCCTCCAATAAGTTCAATTAGTCATTATGATAATGATTAAATGTTCCACTTTTTAACTAGAATTCATAATAATTAAGAACCCAATATAAATTATAATGAGTGGTTGCCCGTTTCTTTTATATATCAAATCCGTATTCTCCGCTGAAAAAGGAAGACTAAGACTTGAGTTTCATGAAAAAGCCCTTTATCGGATTTGAACCGATGACTTACGCCTTACCATGGCGTTACTCTACCACTGAGTTAAAAGGGCCCTATTCAATTCATGAATTAGCCATTTTCCATTATGAGTCTACTGCATATATACATATATGTGCAGTAGACTCATAATGGAACAAGAAATTTTATTTACCTAGAAAAATTTTTCTCGTTTTTGAATTTTCTGGCTTAGTGTGAGATAGTGATAGGCATATTATATTTCATCTGAATGAGAAACGAAGCAATGAATGAAAATGGAAGAAAAAAAATGTTCTAATTCTATAGAATTAGAACATAGATAGAAAGACTTTTCCGATCTAGCCATACCATTAGATTATATTGACAATTCCAAAAAACTGTTCATACTATCATCATAGTATGATGACGGTCGGGCGGATATGCCCCCATCGTCTAGTGGTTCAGGACATCTCTCTTTCAAGGAGAAAACGGGGATTCGACTTCCCCTGGGGGTAGGGTACTACGAAAGGAAGTTGATCATGGATTATCAATAAGCCTAGAATGAATTCTTCCTGGGTCGATGCCCGAGCGGTTAATGGGGACGGACTGTAAATTCGTTGGCGACATGTCTACGCTGGTTCAAATCCAGCTCGGCCCAAAAATGCACCGTTCCATGAGTATGATACAACCAATTTGTCCTACAGAAAGGGTTCATTTTTTTGCTCTATCTATATCTTTTTTCTCATCTCATTGAAAGATTGATTATCTATTTTTAACAATAAAATAAAAAATCACTAGTTACTAATAATCCGCGCTACTCTCACTAAAGCCCGTGTTTATGTGGATATGATATCAATATATCATTCGCGTATCCGTTACGTTACAACATGACGAGTAGAATGTTCTTATGAAACCATAAGAATATGTATGCTATACACCTCGCTGGGATTGTAGTTCAATTGGTCAGAGCACCGCCCTGTCAAGGCGGAAGCTGCGGGTTCGAGCCCCGTCAGTCCCGAACTAGGATCCGATGAATTTCTCAATTCATTTTTTTATTTTTAGCGAAAGGGAAGACAGGGAGCAAAATGGAATCCCCGTTGCGGGGGGGGGAGATTTTGATTTCTTTTGTTTCGCATTTATCATCAGACAAATAGGGGAATTTCTTTCACTAGTACTGATTGATAAGGGAGAGACATATGTAGATTAGTACAATCGGTAGTATTGCTATATTCAGACTGACTATATTCAGTATTTTAAATTTAAGAGATACCATACTCACTTTCTTTTTCGATTGTTCTTGATCAATGAAATGGAATAGAGTGCCCATATTTTTATGGGGAGTACAGACATAAATTGTCTTCGTTTATTGTACGATACACTTAATATAAATATAATTTAATTACCCGGCGAAGTACTTTTCAGGTTAAAGCACATCCTTTCTAAATTCCTACTTTTTTTTGTGTATCCTCAATTATTAATACTAATTGGAAACAATCTATTTCATTCTCATTTAAATTGCATACTGCGTTTTTCATGTATACGTTCCAATCCCAATCCAATAAAGAGAGGATACTAAAGAAAAGACCAACCAAGCAACGTCCCCTTTCTTATTCTTAGTAAATTTCATTTGTTCGAATATTCGATTTTTTATACTTAATCCTTTCTTTTTTCTATCTCACTTATACTGTTTGGATCTGTGTATGACCCAGAGAATACTGGTCATATCATATGATACTTCATAATTTGATGTACATAATTCTACGTAAAAGTAGGAAAGTTGTATAAGGAAGATGCTAGGTTATAGAAAAGAAAAAGTGAAAAAAGGGGACGAAAATCCAACGGCGGGTATTTCTGATACAATCAAAAATGGTATTTTTTATTTAGTATGGATAAAAGATCTTCCTATGTTATACTATTTATTCCATTTTCGACGATGAATTCATTTGATAGATCAGAAATTGTTATTCATAATATTGATCTGATTCAGTATTATCAGGATGCAATTCATCCCATTGAATTTACAAGAGTCAAATTTCTCATCTCTATGGGATTAGATCCCGAGTTATTGCGAAACAAAAAAAAAAAAAAAAGATTATGGAAGTCAATATTCTCGCACTTATTGCTACTGCACTGTTCATTCTAGTTCCTACTGCTTTTTTACTTATCATCTATGTAAAAACAGTTAGTCAAAATGATTAATTTGAATTATTAATTCTTATCAATGATTTAAGAAATGAAAGAAAGGGATTCAAACTCTAAGTCTTAAATGAAATGATTAGGCTGGAATCAGAAGTATCTTAGTAAGTATCTAATAAGCTAGTGTGGTAGAAAGAACTATAGTTCTTTCTACCACACTGGCTAGTATTGTATACTATTTTTTATTATATAAAGTTGTATTGTATACGAATATAGGCTTCATATAGATCAAATTACAATATGTACATATATTAGATGTACATATAGATAGCACTCTAATTCTATTTCTTTTATTTTGATTTCCCATCTCAAGAAGTCACAATTAACGGATGATCCGCGGAGTTATATGGTAACCTCTTCGGATTTTATTTGGAAAAGGAGTAGAGCCTGTCCATTTTTCATGCTTAAACATTCAATGAGTCAAAAAAAGCATAAAAACATTTCTAGGAGTCTAAAACAAATGTTAAATGTGTGATATATGGATCGCTCAATGGAAGAAAGATCTAATTTTATTATGTGTTATTTATGTGTAGGACCTTTTTGGACAATCATTAATCGCTTCGTTTCCAGTAGAAAGAAAATATGTATTGTCGTAATAGCGGAACTTTTAGAAAGGTAAAAGTAAAGAAAAAAAATAGGTATTGGTTTTTCTTATTGTAATATCCATAATTCTGATAAGAGTTGATTCACCAAAATAGAATATTTAGGAAACGGTTGGATTGGAAAAAATCTCCTATCATGTTTGAAGAGATTTATTTTTAAGGCTTCGAAAAATGATCAATAAAGAGTTGATACAGTTCGATTGAGCAATCGATTACTCAATTAGTAGTGCCCCCAGCCCTAGAGTCCACTCCTTCCCCATACTACAAGTGAAAGGGAAAATGTAAAGACTACCATTAAAGCAGCCCAAGCAAGACTTACTATATCCATGTGAATTATGCCCCTATTTCTATGAAGGAATTATTCTGTTATTGATTAATAATCATAGTGGAATCAATGGCGCAGAGTCAAAATAGGATTCTGAATTAAGACTGTTGATGAACCAAACCAATTCAATGAATACATTCGTAACAAGTTTCTATATTTTAGGGTTTCTGGTAGAATCAGGAAGCATTAAGTACAAATACGATGATACACACGTTTTTTCTTTGGAAATAGCAAAGGACCTCTAATGGAGTGGAGCATGTAAGAGTAAGAATAGTAAGACCCTTTGTTTGTTTTGATACCTTTCTTTACTAAGCAAAAAGCATAAAAATATACCATCAAGAGAGATAACTATCTATCAGATACCTCTATTTCCTATTTGATCTAAGCTTACTGTCTTTCTTTCTGTGAAAGAATCGGGAGAACCCCCCACCACTATTCCTACATATACATACATTTTTTCTTTTCAACTTTGAACTTTACTCTAAAAAAAAAGAAGAGTAGACCAACCATTCTGATTGCATGTCTGAGCACTCATAGCCTCTCATGAGTCTGGATACAAAGTATCTTCGGGCCTTTCCACAACTCCTAAATAGATTTCCTATCATCGTATCCGATCTAATTTAATACCAGACAGTATCGCGAGACACTACTTTGTTTAATAAGGGCAGTTTAAGAGATCTTGATATGATAGTCTTTCGTATAATCTCTTCTTCAATTCTAGTACCAAAAAAGAAGTGCCCTTTAGGAACCCTTGGATACCGAGATTTCCAACCTTAGTTCTGAATCCCGGAATTGACTCTCGCCGTTTATTTTATTTTTCAATTAAATAAAATAAATGGCCCGAACCTATCATTAAATTAATAAGTGAGAGTTGCTTCATCCCTATTGATACTGGTTTGTTTGGGCTACACCCAGATTTTGAGAAAAAAAAATGACAGTATTTTAGAAAACCTATGCTATGGGTTATAAAAATCAAGTATTGACACGTCCGCTTAGTCCTTTGCCTCTGCTTCTTGCGGAGCAAAAATTCATCGAATTTAGACCAACAGGATAAGAAATCCCCAATCTTTTGTTGATCAGGCGACACCCGGATTTGAACTGGGGATAAAGGATTTGCAGTCCCCCGCCTTACCACTTGGCCATGCCGCCAAATTAGGTCCAAAATAGATAAAAATATTATCTATATTCTATTTCTATTACTAATTCTTTTTTTTTTTTTTGATCTAGT